AAAAAAGGATTATTTCGTTCCTGATAGTCATTTTTGAATCTGTGGATAGGAGTATACTCTGAATCGGAATCGTGGGTAGTACTGCTTGATCATTTCTACTAACTTAAAGCCCCAATTACTATTCTTTTTATGTTATGTAAAAATTTCTTTTGGATAATTTACATAAAAAATCTCCATTACTAATCCTTTATGTATTTTGGTGTTCCTAACCATCCACTGATTTTTGCTCAATCACCCGTTATGGTAATACATAGAAACGATAGTGAAAACTCTATGTGGTTGATCTTTTGAGTTGAGCCCGCTTCAAGCCAGGATGACTAATCAACCAATCTTGGGGTAAAAGTCTTGCTTCTATTTACTTTTTTTTTATTCTTGTACGTAGGAAATGAGACTCAATCTTTTTACTGCTAATTTCTAAGCTGTTTTCTTTCACTCATACAACTATCTGATTTAGGTCATCAAACTGAATGATGAATAAAAAAAGGAGATATCTATTCAATTTCTTTTCGAAAAAGAAAGGAATAAAGAAAAGTTTCTGTTTTAACGAATCGCACGTAGAGATATTGATAACACACAAAGGGTTAATGGTATTTCATAACTAATCGATTGAGCAGCGGCTCGTAGACCACCTAAAAAAGAATATTTATTATTTGATCCATATCCTGACATAAGGAGTCCAATGGGAGCAATACTGGAAATGGCAATCCATAAAAAAACACCGATATTGAGATCAGATAAAACAAGGTGATAACTAAAAGGAATTACTGAATAACTTAGTAAAATTGATATAACTGCTATGGATGGTCCTATACTGAATAAACGAGTATCTCCTCTAGATGGAAAAAGATTCTCTTTGAAAATAAGTTTTGTCCCATCTGCTAAAGCTTGAAGAATTCCCCAAGGACCGGCGTATTCGGGACCAATACGTTGTTGTATTCCTGCAGATATTTCTCTTTCTAACCACACAATTACGAGTACACCTATTGTGATTCCCAATACAAGAGTCAAAATAGGGAAAAACATCCCTATGATTCCATAGACTTCTTTTAAAGATTCCAATCTAGAAAAAGAATTTATATCTTGTACTTCTGTTGTATCAATTATCATTTTAACGATCAACTTCTCCCATAATGATATCTATGCTACCTAGTATTGTCATAATATCGGCCAATTTCATTCTTTTAACTAACTGAGGAAGAATTTGCAAATTGATAAAACCAGGTGGACGAATTTTCCACCTCCAAGGAAAACCACTCTGATCTCCTATTAAAAAAATTCCCAATTCTCCCTTTGGGGCTTCAACTCTTACATAAAGTTCTTGCTTCGGTAATTCAAAAGTAGGAGAAGGTTTTTTACTAATGAATCGATATTCAAAATCATTCCATTCTGGATCCCTTTCTCTAGCAAAGAATCGGGTTTCTAAATTCTCGTAGGGTCCCCCTGGAATTCCTTCCAGAGCCTGTTGAATAATTTTTATCGATTCCCTCATTTCAGCGATTCGGACTAAATAGCGAGCTAATGAATCTCCTTCTTTTTGCCAATGGATTTCCCAATCCAATTCGTCGTAACATTCATAATGATCAACTTTACGAAGATCCCATTGGATTCCGGAAGCTCGTAGCATTGGTCCCGATAAACCCCAATTTATTGCTTCTTCTGGACCAATAATGCCTACCCCCTCAACTCGTTCTAAAAAAATAGGATTTCGCATAATAAGTTTTTGATATTCAAAAACCGCTGTTAAAAAATAATCACAGAAATCCAAACATTTATCTATCCATCCATAAGGTAGATCGGCCGCTACTCCTCCGATACGAAAATAATTATGCATCATTCTCATACCGGTGGAAGCTTCGAATAGATCATATACTAATTCTCTTTCTCTGAAAATATAGAAAAAAGGAGTCTGTGCACCAATATCTGCCATAAAGGGGCCAAGCCATAACAGATGAGAAGCTATACGACTCAACTCTAACATAATTACTCTGATATAACTGGCTCTCTTAGGTACTTGAATGTTTCCCAACTGTTCTGGTCCATTTACGGTTATTGCTTCTGTGAACATAGTAGCTAAATAATCCCAACGTGTTACATAAGGCAGATATTGTATAACTGTTCGATTTTCCGCAATTTTTTCCATTCCTCTGTGTAAATAACCCAATATTGGTTCACAATCAATAACATCTTCGCCATCTAGAGTAAGGATGAGCCGAAGAACACCATGCATTGATGGGTGGTGAGGTCCCATATTGACTATCATGAGGTCTTTTCTTGTAGTTGTTACATTCATAGGTTATTCCTCGATTCATTCTTTCATGAATTGCTGAAAATGAAAAGAAGTTCATTCAAATTCAAGATCTAATAAAAAAATCAAATAATTCAAATTCCTTTTTCAATTAACGAGTTTTTGATTCCCGAATATCCAGCTGACTAATTAATTCTTTATAACGTACTCTATTTTTCTTTGACAAATAAGAGAGCAGTCGTTGGCGTTTTCCCAGGATTTTACGTAGACCTCTCTGAGATAAATAGTCTTTTCTGTGCAATTCCAAATGTGAAGTCAGTCTTCGTATCTTATTGGTGAAATGAAATACTTGAAATTCAACGGACCCCCTGTTTTCTTCTTTTTCTTCTTGTGAAATAACTGAAATGAATGAATTTTTTACCATAAAACGGATTTTCTATCCTCTTTTTTTTTTTAATGGATTTTACTGATCAGTAAGAATAATGCTAGTCATTTTAATTTGGTATACACAATAATCTTAATTTCTTTATGAACTCCTAATTTTATCAAATAAAATTAATCAATCCAATTTTCTTTTCAATTTTATTCGTATAGGAATAGGAATATGAAAATTCGTATAGGAATAGGAAAGGATGATATATTTCTACATTTAGAAAAGATAAAAAATTTTGGATCTAATCTAATAATAAAATAAAAAATAAGAAGATTCCGTTAATCATTTATAGATCTATTGGATATTGATACATGCATTGATCATGTATCAGACTGGAAGGTAAGACAATACATGGTTGCAACTATTTGTTTCATATACCATACATATATGGTACAGAATATATATGAAAAACGCATCGTTAACAAATTTGCAATCGTGGATACATATTTATCCTTATCATACTGAAGCGGCTCCCATTATTGGTATCAAACCAATATCGATTCATACAAGATAAATCTTCTAATCGAGAATTAGGCCAAAGAACGAACTTTAATTTAATTAGTTTGTTTTTATCAAAATGTTTTCTTTTATCCAAAACAAAGTTTTTTACGTTGTTGCAAAATACTGGATTTTTATGAATACCATCTCTCTTCCGTGAATTGAAACAAATTAGAATTCTTAATTCTTTACATCCTTTAGTGGATAAAACTTTTTCGGGAACAAAGAACAAATCATAATGATTTTTGTATCTATTTTCAGCCATTCTTTGATGTCTTTCAATGGATTTATCAAAATTAATCTTAGCAATATAGCTTTTTTCTCGGTATCTTTGATTAATTTTTGGCTTACTCTTATGAACCAATGAAATATTTAGACTTTGGTACATAATAAATTGTCCATCATTTTTTATAGACAAACGAACTGGTTCGATAATTAATATACCCTTTTTCATTAATTCTGTAAGAGTTAAATCCTTTTGAATCATCAGAATATCTAAACTCATTTCTCCCCTTTGAATAGAGGATATAGCAATTTCTCTTGGATTTATCAGTCTAAGTAGGAGACAATATACTTTGATATTATTGATCATTCTTTGATTTAAAGAATCATCCCATCTCAATTGAAAACGTAAATACCTTTTTAGGAAGAAATCAAGTTCTGCTTCCGTGTTGCTCTTATATTGCTTTTTCTTTATACGTTTTTTCATATCTGAGCTTGCATAATCTTCTTCAATAGCTTTTTCTTGGTTTGAGAGAAGTGATCCAAGGTTCACTTGATTTTGTGCATCTGATTCAAGATTATCTCGACTTGCGGATTCTTTTTCTTCTTGATTTCGATTCTCTAATTCAATCGATTTTTTTTCATTCGAAAATAGAAAAAGATTCCTTTTGTTCTTTCTAGTGATGTTTTTATTTTCACTACCATTTTCATTAAAATTAAAAAGAAGTAGTTGGATTGGTATGATCCACGGTCTCATAATATATGTATTATAAAGCAGCACAAATTCTGGAAAGAACCAAAGTTTCAGATTCGATATGGGACGACTTAGTATTTCTTCATTCATTCCGATCCAATCAAAAAGGTCTTTTTTTTTGTTGGATACCGTAATTCCTCTATTTTGGGAAATTTTAAGATAAAAAAGACCTTTTTGATCCATTTTATCAATTATTTGATAATTATTAATCCCAGTATTAGTATTTTTATTACCATTGGTATCGATATCGATCCAGGACTCAATATCGACTTTATTTCGAAGACAAAAATCGAAAATTCTCCAATCCAAATATTTTCTATCTGTAAATTTATCCAGATTCATAATAGCATCATCTTCGAAATTAATAGGAATAATACCTCCTGTCATATCAACGAATTTACCCTTTTTATATATCTTATTGTAATTATAACAAATCTCTTGTTTATTATTTAAACGTAATGGTGATACAGAAATATGTGAATCCTTCTTATTTTCATAATTAATCGATTTATATGAAAAAAGGCTATATTTATAGTATTGTTGAAAGTTATATTTTGAATTTGATTCAAAATCATTTAATTTTTTGTAATTAATTAATATTAATCGATCTTTTTCATCTGAATGCTTTTTGTTTAAATCTTTATTTTGCACTATACGGGTTTGATTGAATCTATTTCGCCATTTGTGTGGTACTAATTGATACCATCTAATCGGAGATAAATCATATTGATAATTTGGAGATAAATCATATTGATAATGAACCCTTAACCAGTTTTTCCATTGAATCATTCCCGAATTCCAAATATTTTTATGTTTTAATTCAGAATGAAAAATTCCTTGTGTTTCAAAATAATCCTTTATTTTATTCTTAAGAAAAAGAGATGTTCCGTGATATTGATATTGAAGGACATATCTTAACTTATACAAGTTACGAATTTGCGTTTGATATAATTGGTAAAATACATATGCTTGTGAGAATGAGGATAAAAAAATCTTTGATTTTTTATTACTAATATCCGAAATTGATTTTTTTATAGTCCAAATAAAACGAATTGTATTTTTATTTCTTTTATCAATCTTTTCTTTATTTCTTTCATTATTGTAAATGTATTTATCAATCATTTTTTTTGAATTATCAAAAAAAAGTTGTGTAGTGATCCTCGGAATATTAATGATACAGAGAAGGATATCTATGTATATCCTTTCAATTAAAAATTTGAAAAAAGAATATGATTTGTGGATTAATCGAAGATTTCTTCTTTTGAATTTCTTTAATTTCTGCCAAATATTTTTTATTGATGCTAATAGTTTAGTAGGATAACTTCTTTTATTATAACTAATATTTATATTGATTTCCGGAGTTAAAAATCCTTTCTTCTTATCTTTTGTAATTTTTTCTATTTGATTCCTAATTGTGCTGGTTCTATCAGCCAGATCTTTCATTTTTTTTTCTGTCAAATTCATAAATAGAATTTGAATGGACGATTCATTAATCATCCCATTACTGATTATCCCATCTTTTTCTTTTTTAGTTTCACTCAATTCATATATTTCTCTTAATCCAAATAATGGAATTGGGTTTCTTTTTGAAAGTTCTTTTATTATTCCTTTTAAAAATAGAATGTTTTTCATGACCCATTTTTTTCTTTCTTTTGAAAGGTTTAAAAAAAAATGGATTCTTTCTTTTAAAACCTGTATAACTAAAAAAGAATTCTTTTGCAATTTTATAATTTTTTTTCTGAGTTCTTTAAAAATGGGTTCAAAAAATGAACGTTGTTTTCTGGGAGAACCAAAAGGAAGTTCAGTTTCCATTCCCCAAACTGTTAAAAAACAAAAATCGTTTTTTTGCCCTTTATTTCTCAGCGGATCTTTATGGGGGGGTGACACCTTAGATCTGTGCCAAGGTTTAAGGCAAAAAGGAAATAGGATCTTTATCTGAATACCGTCTGTCAACCAATTTTTTGGAAATTCGGTTTCTGATAATTGAACACCATTATAGGTGCATTTAACATGCATTTCTCTATTCCAATCTTTTAAGTCCTTGGACCACTCGGGAAATTGAAATAATAACATACGGGCTATATTTTTAGCTATTATCAATGAAGGGAATAGAATATATTTTCTAAGAAAAGATTGGGTTACTAATAGGGATCCTCTTATTACTTGAGCAAATAAAATGCTATCCCAGGCTTCCGCTATTTCTATTCGTGCTTTCTCTTCTCTTTTGTATTCTTCTCTTTTTTCTTCCTCTTTTTTTTTCTCACTTTCTTTTGTCTTTTCCTCCGTATAATCCGAAATTCTTAATTCTGTTGTTTTTTTATACATCCAGTTTTTCAAAATGAATTTTATCATCCCGGAGATATCAAAAGAAAAAAGGGGTTTGTCTATTCTGTCCAAAAAAAGAGTAGAATGCACATTTGCTTGAAACAATTCACAAGTAACTGTTTTACGTCTTTGAGCACGCATAGAGCCTTTGATTATGTCTCGACGAAAATCCGATTGTTGTGAATAACGTATCAAAGCCACTTCGTCGGCTTGATCAGGATTATTAGTATTTTTGCTATTAGCATCAGTATTTTGATGGTTATCAGTAAAAATCACTACACGTTTGGCTTTTCTGGAACGAATCTGATGATCCTCTGCCACGTTTTCTTCGTTTTCTCCCTCCTGTTGTTCCAAATCGTTGATTAATTTGTATGACCACGGAGGAACTTTTTTACTTATTTCTTTTATTCCAATAGATTTTTTTTTACTTCTTTTAGTCTTGGGCTCAGTTATAACTGCGTTGAAGAAAATTTTCAAAATTTTTATTTGATCTCTTGATAATGAATTTCTATCAAATGCATCTATTTGTTTTTCCAAGTTTTCCTGATCAGTATTAAAAAGTATAAGATGAATCTTATTTATCCAACCTGTCTCGATGTAATTTTTTATAGAAATTTTATTTAGGATTGGGGATGAAAAAAAAAATTTGACCCTTCCACGACAGGGCCCTTTCAAAAAAGGATCATATATTTTAGGCAAGTATTCTTTTTTATTTTCATCATTACACAATCTAGTTATTTTTTCGAGTACATCTAGAGTAATGGATCCTTTATTTCGAGTTTCCATTCGATTTCTAAATTCTTTGCTCAAGTTGTTCTTTTTTTGTTCATTGGTATAAATCCAATGATCATACAATTCATCATAGGGTAGTTTTTCTCTTGTCAACAAAGAAATTTTTTTTTGTATCATTTCCAAGAAAGTTGACAAACTGGGGGGGTACGCAAAAGATATTCTTTCTTTTCCATTGTTTCGACATGTATAAAAAAAATATTGTGACATTTCATTTCTTACGGCATTTTCAAA